CAATATAACATGGGATTCTATGGGAACAATAAGAAATAGGCATGAATACAGTAAGAGAAGGAGGAATAGTATAGAAAAAGTTCTACTATATATGATATACGAGTCATCCCCACACTTTTTTTTTATTTCATTAATTGAATTTCGTTTGATTAAAGCGAAATTCGTTAAAAACCTCTGCCTTCTTTGAAATATCATGAACAGTTCCTGTAGGTTGAGCGCCTTTTGCAAGGAAATATAGAATAGCAGGAACATTTGAATAAGTTTGATTCTTTATCGGATCATAAAAACCAACTTTTTGAAGATCTCTTCCTTCTCTTCGGGATCGAACATCAATTGCAACGATTCGATAGACGGCTCATTGGGATAGATGTAGATGAACAATACCCCCCCCCTAGAAACGTATAAGAAGTTTTCTCCTCGTACGGCTCAAGAAAAAATGATTCGAAGTTATGTGTATGTATAGAATTTTCATGGCAAATAGATCCATAAAATCATCAAATCAATTAGACTATGATTTAAGTCCTTTTTCTTTCCTAAAAAAAATTTGTACTCATAACTCAAGTTGGATAACTCTCAAATAGCTCAAAGAAAACCCTTAAAGCATTTTATTTATTGAGTGGTCTCTAACCCCCTTCTTGTCTCGTTTAGAATCTGTTTTTATTCTTCATTCTTATTTAGTTGTTGAGACAATTGAAATTGGTGTTTCCTTGTTCCAGGATCCTTTATCTTTTCTTTGAATCATTGGGTTTAGACATTACTTCGGTGATCCTTAATCCTTTCAAAATGGCAGCAACATACCTTTTTTTGTGATTTCTTTCTATCAAAGAATCATAAGAACGGTTGATTCCCGCGTGTTACACTTTTGATCGAAACAGTTTTACCAAATCCAACAAATTTCCTTTTGGATTTGAAACTTTCTCGAATTGAATCCTTTCGATTTCTATATCGAAGATATACTTACGAAGTTGTTCCAACTTATTCATTGGCACTAACCCTAGACCCTTGCCCTTGAGAAATGAATCAATACTTTCTACTCGAGCTCCATCATGTACTATTTACATTACAACCCAACAAAAATTGTTGGTTCTAGTCGAACAGAACAAAGGATGTCGAGTCAAGAGCACTTTCATTCCTAATAAAATGGTGGATTCTTACATCCACAGCTGATCATGTCCTTCAAGTCGCACGTTGCTTTCTACCACATCGTTTCAAACGAAGTTTTACCATAACATTCCTCTATTTTGGAACCAGTATGTAATTGATTCAATCATGGAATCATGAATAGTCATTGGGTCTGTCGGTAAATAGTAATCTATACTTTTTTTTGTCCTTCTATATGGTTACAAATGAGTAGATATTTTCTGAAAAAGTCTCAGCAATAATTCATTAATCCCCATATTTATAAATGCAACTTTTTTTCCTATTTAATTAACACGAATAAATGAGTTCTTTTTGAATCTCCATCTTCGAGTGACTCGATAGGATAGATTCACTAATCTCACACTTCTTCGAATATCAAGGACTCATAAGAAGTAATTAAAAATAGTGATAAAAATATTGAATTAAAAAAAATGTCCTACTTCCACATCATTATTTAAATAATGTTTTTGAGTAAGTACCGCATTTTTTTTAATCATCATAAGAAAGATCAATCCATGTTTCGTTTCTTTTCGAATTGAATCACCAATGATTTAAAACAGATAGATAGATTGAAAAATAATAGATTGAAAAATAAATCCAATTTATTTCTTTTTTATGGAATGGATAAAAAGGATTGATATATAAGAGAACGTTATTCTTTCATCTGATTGCTAAAATAAAAATAGAAAGAATAGAGGATTCCATATTTATCAGATAAACCTGAACAATTGTCACTGGAAGTAATTAAATTATGAATATTTTTAAAATTTAAGGGATCACAAATCTTTTTCACAAAAATGGAAACACTGTTGTTACTGAAATAGAATGATAACAATATATACAACAATACTATTTGACTTGAGGTTCCGTAAGTTTTTTGTAACCTTTCCATAAAATAAATAAAATGAAATAGAATGTATGAATGACCCCCTGCCTCAAACGTTACAGCGATTTACAACTATTTTCATAAGAGCCAAAGAAAATAGATCTGTTACATATGTAATTTACTCGATCGTTTATTAATCAGATTCATACAGATACAGATATTAAAATTGAGATTTCAATTGCCGATTAAGTTCTGTCCACCCTCCCCGCGATGATCAATTATAATAAAAAAAGGATCTTCTTTTACGGGATGCTAGAGGAGATAGTATAGGTACAAAGCAAAAAAAATAGGTCCAGATTAAGTCGTTGTTCCTTTTTTTTTGACCCCAAAACCCAGTGGCTTAATCCCGTTGATTGAATTCAATTAGTACCAAGAACCCCCTCTTGTGTAGAATTCAAAAATCGACAGAGAAATTTTTGGCTATCTCATTTAAGTTTACATTTAAGTTTAAGGGAGAGGGAATAAGAGATAGGA